TTACGCCAGGCGCGTCAGCATGGATATTTTGTACCCATTGAGCAAAGATGGGTTGTAATTGTATGGCGGTATCCGAAAACATATCTTGGGGACGGCCTAAAGCACTCATGGTATCATTATGAATGTACAAGCCAAAACTGTGAAAACCTAGAAATATACATACCCAGTTAAGGTGGGATATGATTGCATCGCGGTGTCTAAGGACGCGATCTAATAGATCGTTGTATCGAGTAGTTGGATCATAGTCTCTTACCATAAAAATGGCTGCATGTGCAGCAGCACCAACTATTAGAAATCCGCCAATCCACATGTGGTGTGTGAACAAGGAAAGTTGTGTACCATAGTCAGTAGCTAGGTATGGATAGGGGGGCATAGAGTACATATGATGAGCTACAACAATAGTTAGAGAGCCTAGCATAGCTAGGTTAAGAGATAATTGAGCATGCCATGACGTTGTTAGGATTTCATAGAGACCCTTATGGCCTTGTCCTGTAAATGGGCCTTTATGAGCCTCCAAAATATCTTTAAGTCCATGACCAATACCCCAGTTGGTCCTATACATATGACCAGCGATCAGGAAAAGAATAGCAATAGCTAAATGATGGTGCGCAATATCGCTCAACCATAGGCCACCGGTTATTGGATCTAGTCCTCCGCGAAAAGTAAGAAATTCTGCGTATTTGGACCAATTCAAGGTGAAAAAGGGGGTTGCTCCTTCGGCAAAACTAGGATAAAGTTGAGCCAAAAGGTCACGATTCAAGATAAATTCATGAGGAAGTGGTATCTCTTTAGGATCAACCCCAGCGTCAAGAAATTGGTTAATCGGTAAAGATACATGGATTTGGTGTCCCGCCCAAGAAAGAGACCCAAGTCCTAATAACCCCGCTAAGTGGTGATTCAACATGGATTCTACATCTTGGAACCAGGCCAATTTGGGAGCGGCTTTGTGATAATGGAACCAACCAGCAAAAAGCATTAACGATGCAAAAATCAATGCACCGATTGCAGTACAATAGAGTTGTAACTCACTAGTTATTCCAGATGCTCGCCAAATCTGAAAAAAACCGGAGGTTATTTGGATTCCTCGGAAACCACCGCCTACATCACCATTCAAAATTTCTTGCCCTACTATTGGCCAAACTACCTGAGCACTGGGTCCAATGTGAGTAGGATCGCTTAGCCATGCTTCATAATTGGAAAAACGGGCACCGTGGAAGTACATGCCACTCAACCAAAGAAAGATAATGGAGAGTTGACCGAAATGAGCACTAAAGATTTTTCGAGAGATCTCCTCCAAATCACCGGTATGACTATCGAAATCGTGAGCATCAGCATGTAGGTTCCAGATCCAAGTGGTAGTATCGGGGCCCTTAGCTATTGTTCTTGAGAAATGACCGGGTCTGGCCCATTCCTCAAAAGATGTTTTTACAGGATCCCTATCCACAACAATTTTAACTTCTGGTTCCGGCGAACGAATAATCATTAAGTCCTCCTCTTTCCGGATAAGACATACAAAGAGACCCGCCAACTGTCTTTTTAGTGAATCTTTGAAGGATAGATATTATGATTAGTCCTTTTCTTTACTATCTACCGCCCTTCTATTTTTTTTTTAGTTATTCACTGGAGCAATTATATATTGAAGTCAATCCGAGGCAAGTGTTCGGATCTATTATGACATAAGGATTAGGTGCCTAACGGACATTGGTTATCCTGGAAAATTATTTCCCGACGTAACAAAAAAGATTTTTTTTTACGTTTTAATTTAAGAAGCTAGTGTATTTTTTTTTTTTTAGGGTATAAGCCCTACATCTACTTTCCTTGAGTGAGCATAATATAAATATTTTTATTCGATTCCAAATTCCAAGAAACTCATTAGAATTATTAAAAAAATCGTCCCTTAGGTAGGAATATTTAGATTGCCCCCTTTTATTTACTTTATTACCTCTGTTCTAGAGCCTATCCCTATTGTTTATCCTTATGAAAATTGTTTATCCTTATGAAATATGATATAAAATCGAAATGATATAAAATCGAAGGTAGAAGAAAGGGATATAATGAAATTCTTGATTCGATCTTCTTACCAAAATTATTTGATTAATGGATCAACAACCAAACCGCCCATTTTATGAAAATGAAGAGTGGTCTTATTCAAATTCAAAGCGCTTCGTAATCTTCAACCAGTTCTGTGCTTCAATATAATTTCCCGGAGTAAGCGCTATAGCTTGTTTCCAATACTCAGCAGCTTGATCAAACCAAGCTTCTGCAATTTCCGAATCGCCCTGTAGAATGGCCTGTTCTCCTCGGTCGGAATAGGCAGTTCCTTCCCCTAGAACCGTACTTGAGAGTTTCCTACCTCATACGGCTCAGAAATTGCTATCTTAATTTCCCCTATCTTAACTGAATTCGATTTCTCAAAAATCGATCCAATTTCTTCTTGGGTTAAGCAGAAGAAGTTAATTACCTAAGTTTCAAACTCTAATTTTGATCAATAATCAGTCTGATCTTTTCTCCCACCTTCAGAAGAATGAAGCATAGATAGACCTATATCCTTCGTTCGAATTTTCTGAAAGGTAACTATCTCGGTTTCGTGTCTTTCATATATGAAATTTCTATAGAATCCTTGAAAAAGACTTTTTCCCATAAGAAAGAAAAAAGAACTTACTATCTTTGGGATCTGATACTACACCGCTGCTTAATCCTTTAGTGGATCGGCTCTATTACATAAGCAGATTCCTAAATTTTGCCCCATATCATGGTATAATTAAGCAGTTTTTTTTAGTTGTATCGACCCAGTCGCTCACTAATTGATCTTTACGGTGCTTTCTCTATCAATTTGAGACTTTATCCATAGAGTAGTAGTATAGGCTCGGCTCGACTTTCTTCTTATTTTGATTCTCGTGAAGTGTTCTTCCTTCCTACAGCTGATAGGGCAAAATCATTGTTTTGACGATCCCTATGTAGAAAGCCCTTTTTCTAGTAAATACTAGAAAATTTCATCTTTTTTTCTTCTTTCTTTCTATAGTGGAGATAGTCGCACGTAATGACAGATCACGGCCATATTATTAAAAGCTTGCGGTAAGAAGGGGTTTCGTTCTAGCGCCCGGAAATAATATTCCAAAGCCTTTGTATGCTCTCCATTGCTTGTGTGTATAAGGCCGATGTTATATAGTATATAACTTCGATCATAGGGATCAATTTCTAGTCGCGTAGCTTCATAATAATTCTGCAAAGCTTCCGCATAATTTCCTTCAGATTGAGCCAACATCCGTTACGGTCGTTCATTCTATTCAAAAAATCTCCGTTCCAAAACCGTACATGAGGTTTTCATCTCATACGGCTCCTCCCTTCTGTACATAGTACTAAGCAAAAAATCTATAGAATGAAAATAGAATTAGTCCCATCTCATTATGGACCGAAGGGGGCTGGTATTTTTCCAAGAAATCTCTAGCCAACCTTCCCCCAAGAGGTTTTTCTTAACACCAATGAATTCTATTAATGCTAGAGGAAAACGATAGCTCCAGGAATTTCTTTGTTCTCAACGCCTCCTATTTAGAGGAATTAGCCACTTCAACGACCTTTGATGGTTATAAGGGTATCCAACGTACAAACCTGATGGTTGTTTGCTATCCCAACCATTCTTCCCAACCCTGATACCAATCAGGAAAGGGTTAATTTCTAACAAAGTTTTTCTCTTGTTGATTCCTATTTCGAGGTGTAGTGCTTTTCTCCCCTATGCTGCCTATTGGTCCTAGTAGAGTAGGATTAGCCTGTAATACAGAACCTATCCTTTAGGTGTAACCTTTCGCTCAATACTCAAATCTACAATTGAAGCATCTAAGGCCACATCAATCGAGGATACACGACAGAAGGAATTGTTAGTTCACCTCACCTTCCCCAAGCGTGGGTTTCCTTTACTAATTTTGCTCTCTCTATGCGAACCCCCTCTCTTTCTCGTAAGAATGAGATGTAGGTAGGGCTAAATAAAAAAAACAAAAAAAAAAAAAAAGAGTCAAATCGCACCATCTCTATAATAAGTAAATGCCCTTTTTTCCCCTGAGGTTGTCGGAATTATTTGCAATAAAATATTGGCTACAATCGAGGAGGTCTTATCAATGAAATTTCCATTTATACGGGATCTAGCCATAATTCCCAATCCATTCTATATAGAATTCTTTTCATTCTATCACAAAATAACATAAAAACTTATAAATCGCTCCATATGCTCTAAATGGATAAGAGAGGTATGGATTTTCCACTCAGCTCAAATTGTCTCCTTTTCCTTCTGTTTGGACAAGAAGAGATATGAAATATTTGACTAAGATTGGATTTCATTCCACTTTCCTATTTCTCAACAACAACTTCTGTCATCAGCTATTTCGCGTTTTCAAAGTCATTAATTATCCCATACCCTTTTTTATTTAGATTGTATGGCGTAACATACCTTATGCAAATAGAATTCTAGGGTTCCTTGGTTCCTTTATTTTCTTATGGAATAATAAGGATTCTTCTATTCTCTTTTTATTTGGGTTTTCCCCAAAGAAAAACTTTTAAGGGAGCGGAATTCCTAGTAAAAAAAAATAAAGGATCCTTACACTTAGATAAAAAAAAAGAATTTTTCCAATAGAGCCATGGAATCCCCGAACGGTTGTGGCTGTACCTGTACTGCAGGAATACGAAAACTCGCTATTCACTCAGTTTATTTTCCATAATAAGATTATGTAGGAGAGATGGCCGAGCGGTTCAAGGCGTAGCATTGGAACTGCTATGTAGACTTTTGTTTACCGAGGGTTCGAATCCCTCTCTTTCCGTTTCTCTTAATTCATCAACGTTACCGATTACAATGTATCAAATCAAATAACAATTTATTTGAGCAATAATACCTTTATTTAATAGAATTCTCTAAAGCAAATAACTTTGGTATGTAAAATATAACAAAAAAGAAAAAAGATCCTAAGGTTAATCTATTTCTGCTAGGTGAATGGGAAAATACGAATTAAGAGCCTTAGGTCGATTTAGTTCGGGGAAAGGGGAAGGGGAAAAAAAATTCTATGAACCTTTCCTTTTGCGTTAAGCTCAAGTCTGACGAGAGTAATATTCTACAACTAACAGCTCATTTATTTTCAGACCGACCCACTTTCTATCTAGGATTTTTTGTACTAGTCCTTTATATTGCAATGTATCAACCGTCAAATGCTTTGGCAATTTGCCCGGATCGGATGAAGCAATAGAATTTTGAACCAGACGTTTTGATCTTTGGTTATCCTTCGTAGTAATAATATCTCGGGGTTTGCAACGAAAACTTGGTATATCAACTATACGACCATTAACTAAAATATGTCTATGATTAACTAATTGCCGGGCCCCAGGAATGGTTGAAGCCATACCCAATCGAAAAACAATATTATCCAAACGCATTTCAAGTAATTGTAGTAAAACTTGACCTGTTGACTTTTTTGCTTTTCCAGCGATATGTACATATCTAAGTAATTGTCGTTCTGTCAGACCATAATGAAAACGCAATTTCTGTTTTTCTTGAAGACGAATACGATATTGCTCTTTTTTCCCAGAATGGAATTTCTTTTTCAGATTACTTCCGGATTTAGGCGTTTTTCTAGTGAGTCCTGGTAAAGCTCCCAGACGGCGTATTTTTTTTAAACGAGGTCCTCGATAACGGGACATGAAGACTCCTTTTTTTATTGAAATTCCATTTTACACAATAAATTTCATTGTATTTACATTCCAGAATACATCGAAATTAAAACTGAATTAAACTAAAGGATAAATAGAGTAAAATCTACTAAAGTACCACAAAAAATGGAATTTCATCAACATCTGGATTTTTTGTATATATATTATTTATTTTAATGTTTTGTATCTAGCAAAATTGTAAGGTAGAACGACGTAATGGACTCTGGATTCTCCATTTAATTCGGAGAAAAAAAAGAGATTCTTGTTCATGGAACATCAATAGAGAAAAAAGCCGACTATCGGATTTGAACCGATGACCCTCGCATTACAAATGCGATGCTCTAACCTCTGAGCTAAGTGGGCTTACATAACAGAAATAGTGTAACAAATAGAAATATATATAGGAAATCTGTAAAATGGCAGATCTTAATCTTAATTATTAATCTTAGTTATTAACTAGTTCGAAATTTGAAATTCTACTTAGAAAAAAAATACTAGAATTTCATAAAGATAAAGTTAGCTTGATATGCTTAACTAAACGATATTCTTAAATAGGATTATAGAATTTAATAGGATTATAGAATTTATTGAACTTTCTTTTTATTTCTCTAACTCGCAAATCCATTTTTCTAATAGAATCTATTCCAATTTCTATATTGAATTTGATTTTCAATTTGATATGGCTCGGACGAATAATCTAATACATAGAAAAGAATAATCTATATGAATAATAAAGAGAAAATGCGAATCTCTTAGCATTTTCATTCGAGCATTATATACATTTTTACATTTTTTGAAATATTTTGTTTTTTTTATTTGTTAATAATTTAAGGATTAATATTTCACTAAGGAAAAGATAGAATCATAACAAATGAAATTTAGAATTCTGATTAGAAAAAAAGAATGAATATCAAGCGTTATAGTATGATTTTGAATATTCTAAAAAAGGAAAGAAGGGGGTGGAGGAGAGAAAAACTTTTGGATATACTGATTCCGATTGAATTGCAAATATATCAACGGTAGAATCAATTCAATTCTGAATTGCAATAAGCGGGGTCTCTTGAATAGAGACGAGCTGCTAGACTACGTCGAATAATGAATTCAATGATTCAAAAAAAAAACTAAGAAATGTAGGAAATTACACAAGGAATCCAGGTTTCAAAGAAAAAAAAGGACAATGGGGATATGGCGAAATCGGTAGACGCTACGGACTTGATTGTATTGAGCCTTGGTATGGAAACCTGCTAAGTGGTAACTTCCAAATTCAGAGAAACCCTGGAATGAAAAATGGGCAATCCTGAGCCAAATCCCTTTTTTGAAAAAACAAGTGGTTCTCAAACTAGAACCCAAAGGAAAAGGATAGGTGCAGAGACTCAATGGAAGCTGTTCTAACGAATCGAGGTGTAATTACGTTGTGTTGGTAGTGAAACTCCCTCTAAATTACTAAATTAGAGAAAGAAGGGCTTTATACATCTAATACACACGTATAGATACTGACATAGCAAACGATTAATCACAGAACCCATATGATAATATAGGTTCTTTATTTATTTTTTAGAATGAAATTAGGAATGATTATGAAATAGAAGATTCTGAATTTTTTTACAATTATTGTGAATCCATTCCACTCAAATATTAAGTAATCAAATCCTTCAATTCATTGTTTTTGAGATCTTTTAAAAATAGGATTAATCGGACGAGGATAAAGAGAGAGTCCCATTCTACATGTCAATACTGACAACAATGAAATTTCTAGTAAAAGGAAAATCCGTCGACTTTATAAGTCGTGAGGGTTCAAGTCCCTCTATCCCC